TCTTTCTTGTACAGATCTTCCTTTCCTTCCCGCATCTATGAATTAGTCTCGTCTTAAGAAGAGTGGAAGAATAGAGCTGACCTGTCCAGCTGATTAGTCTCCTAGCTTCATTCCTTCACATTCGTTAGCGGACTCTAGAGAAAGGCAGGCCTTTGTCATGGTGAGTTCTCCTGGGTTGCTTCCGTGATAAGGGAGGAGTGGAGTGGTGAGGCGGGTCCCATCCACCAGATTACTTTACTGACTTGACTGGAATTCATTCAAAAACTGTACAGGAACAAAAGGGTCGAGAACTACATAGATCTGAGACCTTCTTCCCGGAAGGTAGGCGTAGTACTTTTCATTATGTCTTTCTTTCCCTACTTGAATGCCACCGCTTGACTGAGCAAAGAAAACCAGATAGGTAGGTAATTACTACAGAGCATAGCTGCGGAATAGGGATCGCCTAGCTAGCACAGGAGTAGGAGCTCCTTCATAAACCGAAGACATTCAATAGGAAAAAAGCAGCCTATATTAGTATAGGTTGAGCGGAGGCAGGCAAGTTTCTAAGGCCTCGGCACCCCAATTTCTCTCTTTAACTTCGGGTGAGAGAGAGAATAAAGCATACGAACATCAAGTAGAGCAAGGGGCACACTCGCAGCACTAGCGAGATAGCTAATGGCCTCTACTGTCAACAATTCCATAGGAAGATTTGCTCTTTCATTTCCCTTAACCGTAGTAGGATCCTCACTCAAGCAGTGAAGTAGCCGAACCGCTGTAACCATCACCGCTGCAGCTGGAACTGGTTGCTTCGGGTGGGGGGAGTACTTAGGGATTCCACGGGCAAGGTAATCTTCGCCTTTTATAAGGAGTTTGGAGAATTCGAAGTGTTATCAGCCGACTTTGTTATTTGGCTTGCAATTGTGTGTGGATGGAGGATGTAGGTTTTGCCTGTAAAACATTTTTTTGTTTTATCTTAAATACCTAAGACTTCATATCAAAAATTACCCTTTTTTAATAAGCAATTTCGAGATTTCCTCTTAGCTGCCTTGACTTAATTATTAATTCAGCCCGTATCCGGATTGGATACTGGAAATAGGCTTAGGCCAGCTCTAGGCTATAGGGGAGAGGATACGGATTCAATCTCTCGGCTGTAGAATAAGCTACTTTCACTCGGGCAAGACTTTCTAGCAGCTTAGACTATATAAACTACCAATATTCAGGGGGTACGCATAAGGCTATAAACTTCATACTTTATACCTGACAGGAAACACAACAAGGTTTTTGCAGGCATGCGAGACTTTAAGGGATTCTATTCTTAGGGACGAGCTTTGAGTAATAAGATTCAAGCTTACTGTGACTTTTTTCTGGTGATGGCTTTTGCAACTTTCGATGGGAATAGGCAATAGGCTAAGACATCTTGTATTTACCATACATTAAAGGCTATAGGCAAAAGCACAAGGCGAGGGTTTACATTAAAGAAGGGACATTTACTTTATCAAGCTCATCCTATGCTTGAGGCACATAAGGAATATAACTGTACCCGGATAAGAGACTTTAAGGGAAGAGCTCAAGGGCGTAAACGAAAGGGCTTCCTTTCTAGATACTAGATAAAGTGACACATGGATTCTTTCAATTCAAGGCCAAGGGGAAGAACTCGAGCGAATGAAAGGGAGTCTATGTGAAACAATAAATATAATAGTCGTTTCAGAGTTAATAGTAAGAATCGCCCCATCGCTTCGTAGGATTCCCGAGCTAGCAAAGGCAGTCGGCTTTATTAATATTAAAGGCTGGAAAAGGAAGTTCTCTTATAAAAGCCCTTTCCTTTTGTGTAAACTAAAGAAAGGGATAGTCAATAAGAACCCGAAGGCGAAGGAAGAGCGTATTGTTTGTTGGCTTACTTTAGCTACAAGTAAATGTAACTTAGGGACGGACCCAGGGAAGGGGTAGCCCAACTATTCGATTCGAGCTATAGAGAAAGGCCCAATTAGACCAAGGATCAGATAGGCAACTGAGTTTAAGAATGGGATAAAATATCACTAGAACGAGGTTCAGTTCAAATCGGGTTCCCAAAAGAAAGAGATCTTGCTCCTCCCCCCGGCTTTAGAGATCTGCTCTTGCCAGGCTTACGGGAGAGAATTCCCATCTATCCTCTACTCCTAAATTCATACCAACCAGCACACCAAACTGCTTGAAATCGGTCTAGAATCGGCAGCATGAAAAGCGGATTCAATAGCTGTTCCTTCTCTCTTGTTTTCCATGGCAGGTACAAGATCCTTTCCAACCAGGCTACTCTATCAAAGGACTATCTCAAAAGCCGGAGAGAATGATTGAATTGAAGCCATGTCTCCCGAGAGAAAATGAACGATCGACTGCTAAAGATCTTGACTAAAGCATTGATAGCTTTGCAGAGGAGAAAACCTTTGATTCTTCCCGAAGGTCTTCCTTGCATGCTGAAGTGAACAGGGGCGGTACCAACTACGACTAGAAAGCGGTCACTCCTGTCAATGAATACCATTCATAGTTGTCTATGTTAGTAACATAGCCATAACGACTTTGTTTTACTGCTCGAGGTGGTGATAGCTTTTATATATTTACTCAACTTAATTAGTTAGTGCTCTTCCTATTTGTTTTCTCGGCTTTCTTCTGCCGAACCGAACGAAGACAGTTTCTCTCCCCTCTGTACCTATTGCACTGATATCTTCTCTTTCACTCTCTTTCTTCATTCAGGAAAGGTGAAGATTGAATCGGGAACAGAAAACGAAGGAGGAACAGACTTGTCCTTTGGTCGAGTTTGCTTCACTTCCTGCGACAGCTAAAAAGGGGGCATTTAGGACAACTCTTTTAATGAGCACAACCCACAACGGTAGCTCGGGACAGTTAAGACAAGACGGTTGCCTCTCCGATAAAGGGTCAAGAAAGAAGGCCCCGGCGAATTCTTAATTGGAATTACAGGATCTTTTGTAATTGATTCTTTTATCACATTGTGATATTTTACATCGTTGAATGGACCCATTCGAAAACAATTGGATGATGACAAAATTATCAACGATTGGAATCCCTTATTTCTATTCAACAACGTATGAATAGTTCTTTGATTAAGGGGTTGTTGAATTCTTACTTTGGAATAAATGGAAGAAAACGGATTTATATTGGTGCAATCAGATCCATTATCCGGGAGCAATCCTGAGCCCGGCGGGTCATTCCTTTTTCCGATATATGAAATAGTGGATTTCAGCAAGTCGATTCTTAGGAAATGTCGAATCAAACCATTTGTCCTTATTTCAACAAAAGAAGCACGAGCTTCTTGACTAAAAGAACTTTTTTTGTCTTGGTCCCAATTCAATACTAAACAAGTCCGAACTAATTGAATATTTGTATCAGAAATTCCCCGAATTGGTTTACCATTTCCATAAAGGATATAATTGACAACTCGAAGTTTCACATTATCCCTTTCCTGCAACAGATCCGGGGGGAAAAGCCTTCCTAAAGTTATACCGTCCGTTATTTCATATGTGACGACAGGACGAACCAAAACAAAATACTTTTTCTTACTAGGTGTGATCCGTTGAACATAGATCCAATTTTTCCATTTTTTGGATTCCTTGGAATTTTGTTTTCCTGCTCCCGGTGGTATCAAAACGCCACTATGTCGGGATATCTTATCTGTCTCTCCAGGAAAATGGATATCTCCAGAAAATATTTTAAGTTCAATTCTTTTTTTTTTTCTCTCCACTCGGACCAACCCGCCTACCCGGCTTCTTATATTTAAAGTAATTTGTGTATCCGCCCCAATGATACTATTGTTCCGTACCATTATGGAAGAAGATCCGGCTAATATATGCACCTCCTCGGGAATGAAAAAAAAACGATCTACTTTCATTTGGTATTTTGGCCTAAATTCCTTATCTCCTCGATACTCAATCAAATCCTCTTTTTTGATGATTGAATGCATTTCTAGAGTTCCATATTTAGTAATGCCCGAACTCTTTCTTCTATATCGAGGATCGTCCAAATAAGCAAGAATACTATTTCTACGGAAAACGCCATTGATGGGGATTTCAATCAAGATATCCGAGGGAAGTATTAATTCGTTCTCGCCTTTTTGAATCGATTGGAGTGGAATGATGAATCTATTTCTTCGCCTCTTTGAGAATAAATCAGAATTCTGGTAGAGAATGGTCGGATCTACGAGATTACAACGACCGGTACCTATAATTCGACTAAGGTTTGAATAATCAGGAATCCTATCTTCTTTTTTATCCGAAAAATGCGAAGTAAAGAATTTTCCTCTCGACGGATCATTCGTTCCTGAGAGGTTAGAAGTAGATTTTCTCTTGACAGAACGAGAATGCGCACTCATTTGATCTTGATCCTTGTGGATCGAAAGTGAAACTAGACTGGATCTGCGCGGCTCTCCTAATAATATCCATAAATGACTTGTTTTTGGTAATAGATGAACATTTCCATATGGAAATTCGGGTGCATGATACACATCGGTGCTCCAGTGCATTTCTCCGTCTGAGTCAGAATAAATATGTTTTCGAACTTTCTCTTTAAAATTCAAAGTGGATGTTCCTGCGCGAATCTCAGCAATCACTTGTTCTGATTCTACATATTGATCGTTTTGAACTAAAAGAAAACTTTGGGGTGGAATATTTACATTATGTCGAATATCTTGACTTTCAATAGTTACATACAAGTTTATGGAACAGAGAAAGGCGGGATGTCCATGGCGTGTACGTGTCGGATGAACCAAATTCTCCTTGAATTTGATTTTTCCATTAGAAGGGGCTCGCACATGTTCCGCAGTACCCCCCGTGAATACTCCACCGGTATGAAAAGTTCTTAATGTTAATTGAGTACCCGGTTCTCCAATCGATTGACCTGCAATAATACCTACAGCTTCTCCCAATTCAACCAGGTCGCCATGAGTAGGACTCCGTCCATAACATAATCGACAGATCCAAGATGCACTCCTACAAGTAAAGGGGGTTCGAATAGCTATTGGTTGTGCTCGAAAG